AAACCAGTAGCTCTTTCAATCGTGCAAGCAAGATTGGTTGGATTAGCTCACTTTTCTGTAGGTTATATATTCACTTATGCGGCTTTCTTGATTGCCTCCACATCGGGCAAATTCGGTTAATTATTTATGTATTCTATCCGCAATCATATATTTTTTTTAATAAAAAAAATATAGGTATGCACTCTTATATTTATTTCTACATCTAGGATCCGATTTGTATCATTATCATTGATAATAAGAGGAACTGAAGCATTATGGCAAAGAAAAGTTTGATTTATAGGGAGAAGAAGAGGCAAAAATTGGAAAAAAAATATCATTTGATTCGTCGATCCTCAAAAAAGGAAATAAGTAAGATTCCGTCGCTAAGTGAGAAATGGAAAATTCATGGAAAATTACAATCCCCACCGCGTAATAGTGCACCTACACGTCTTCATCGACGTTGCTTTTCGACCGGAAGACCGAGAGCTAACTATCGAGACTTTGGACTATCTGGACACATCCTTCGGGAAATGGTTCAGGCATGTTTGTTGCCAGGGGCAACAAGATCAAGCTGGTAAGGATTTAAGTATCCCTTAATTTTTCTATTTTTTTCTATGATCGATGAGGCCCCTTTACCATTCTGTCTAAATAGGCTATTCTATTTGTACAGATATGGAAGAGGGGCTCCTTCAATTATTCTTTGTTTATTAGAGTTTAGTCCAAGTTTTTTTGTTTCAGCGCGGGGTAGAGCAGTTTGGTAGCTCGCAAGGCTCATAACCTTGAGGTCACGGGTTCAAATCCTGTCTCCGCAACTTTTTTTTTTCAAGAAATGTAAGTTTGATTCTACTAACAAGTCATAAATTAATACGTGTCTTTTGGGACGCGAGGAAAAAATTACAATATTTCCCGGTCAACTATACCGAATATTTTCTCTTTTTGAATCCATTTATATTTGGGCGGATAGCGGGAATCGAACCCGCGTCTTCTCCTTGGCAAGGAGAAATTTTACCATTCGACTATATCCGCATTTTTTGCCCTTCTTTATAAGAAATTTATGGATAATATTTGTTCAAAGCTAGACGAGATACACTCTTTGGTTTGGGGTCATTTCATAAAATTCTACCACCAAATAAATTCAATTAACAATTAATATATATATATATATTATAAATATATATATTAATAATATATATTATATTTATTCTATATATTAATATATTAATATTAATTCTTGAATATTAATTTAATATTGAATTCCAGATTCAAGAATATATTATTCTTATATTTCCATAAAATATTATATTCTATATTGACTTGATATCAGATCTCAATTTTTTATTCGTTTTTTTTATTTATTTTTTTTATTACTATTTCATATTTAGGAACTATTTCATATTTAGTAACTATTTATTAATCTTTTATTCATATTTCATTCAAGTTCCATAAGTTCGACCCCCCCTCTAATTTTTTCTTTATTTGCATTTTATGGACTTATATTGAATTTGAATGTGTAATTCAAGGAATGGGAGGGGGTCATCTCATTTTTGGATCTGCAACGAATGAATTCAAGAGATAAGAGAATTAAGGATACCCACCAAGAAGACTAATCCAATCCATAAAGATGTACCAGAAAATACAACATTTTTGTTACTCGACCAACCATCAGGAGACGCAAATACAACGGGTACACTAATCAGTAAGATTGATGAAGTAATAATTAATGCAAAAACTGCCAATTGGAAAGCAATAGTCATGTTTTTAATCCTCCAAGCTATTAACAAAAGAATATACACCATTTAATCCTCTTACCCACTAAAAATTTTTAATAAATAAAGGGATTTTATCATGAATCCGTTGATTCGAGATGACTTAGTTCCAATTTCTTTTTACCACTTTTAGTCTATTCGGACATGAAGTTAAAGGTTCTTTTTTACTTCGCAAACGGGTATACTGGATCGCGTATCTCATTTATTTATATAGCCAGATTTATAGACCTATTAAAGAAAGTCACACCCTATATCTTTCTCTACATAGTGATCGTATTAACTCATAGGGCTATGTTCTATTTGGCGAAAAAAAAATAAAATAGAAATTATCTTTCGGAGAGATGGCCGAGTGGTTGATGGCTCCGGTCTTGAAAACCGGTATAGTTCATAAAAATAACTATCGAGGGTTCGAATCCCTCTCTCTCCTTTTGTTGGATGAATCTATTTTTCTCTTTATTGGCTTTTTTTACTTCTTAGCATGATAAATAAATTTTTCTGGCTCGGCTGGATAGTATAGCCAAGCCAGAAAAATTTAGATTGAATTGAAAGAAACAAAGAAGACTTTTTAATATGAACCTATTTGTTTTACCTACTACTTTAGTTAAGAGGAGTCATGGAAAGAACAGGTTCAAAATCACGATCAATTCCTTTTTCAAATCCCGCTGCCGCTGCCCGAGCCCTTCCCGCGTGCCATAAATGACCCACGAATAGGAAAAATCCTAGAACAAAATGAGAGGTAGATAACCAACTTCTCG